ATAGAAAATTGAGTATTTTGTCCCAAAGAATTCTCTTAGGTCCTCTTTTAGCAAAAAAATTAAATATGTTCCAATTGTGTAAAGATGAATAAAAGGGTTTATATAAAAAGTAGGCTAGAAGTATTCCGAAATACGTTATACTGACGGAAAGGGTTGGATTTTTTACAACTTCATACCAATCAACAAAATGAGTTGAATTTTGATGTAACAGATTTATAGACGGAGTTAACAATTTTGATAAAATATCCGACTCGATTACTTCTTGATTCAAAGGAATTCCTATCGCTCCAACAAACAAAGGAAATAGGACTAATACAAGCATAACAAATAATATAGTATTGTCTGATTCGTGAGGATAACAAAAAGTCTTGGCAGCGCCAAAAGGAAAAATAGTAATAAAGGGCATATTTGTTACAGTACTAGCAATTCGATGAGTCTTCTTCGCAAAAAAAGAAGCCCTTTTATTATTATTCATTGTTAATAAAACAACTAAATGAATTTTTTTTTTAATCGGTTTTGGTTCTTCTTTACCCCATAGAGATATTGAATATAAGGAATTTCTTTTTTTGCCACTGTAATTTTGCAAGCAAAAGTTGAAAGGCCCCTCAAAAGTAAGTAAATAAATTCGAAACATATAAAATGCGGTTAATCCAGCTGTGAAAAAAGCTATTGTTGCGAAAATCGGCGAATACAACCAAGTATCATTAAGAATTTCATCCTTGGACCAAAAACAGGCGAGAGGTGGAATACCACAAAGAGAAAGAGTACCTACTAAAAAAGCGGTTTTTGTAATCGGCACATGCTTTCTTAACCCACCCATAAGAACCATATTCTGGCTTTTATCTGGAAAATATCCAACAATAGCTTCCATTGAATGAATAATTGATCCGGATCCTAAAAACAACAAGGCTTTGGAATAGGCATGAGTAATCAAATGAAATAAAGCGGCTCGATAAGACCCCATACCTAGAGCTAACATCATATAACCCAATTGAGACATTGTAGAATAAGCTAAACCTCTCTTAATATCTTGTTGAGCAAGAGCTAAAGTAGCTCCTAAAAATACTGTTATTATCCCTATCAAAGATATTAGATTCATTGCGTATGGTATGACTATGAAAAGTGGAAGAAGCCGAGCTACAAGAAAAATTCCCGCCGCTACCATAGTAGCAGCATGGATAAGAGCCGAAATAGGAGTAGGCCCTTCCATGGCATCGGGTAACCATACATGAAGAGGGAATTGCGCGGATTTAGCAACCGGGCCGGCAAATAATAGAAATGCACACAAAGTAACAAATAAAAGGTTAACCTCATTATTATAAATCAAGTTTTTCAATATTTCGAACAAATCCCGAAATTCGAAACTGCCTGTTAGCCAATAAAGACCTAAGATCCCTAATAATAATCCAAAATCCCCTACACGATTAGTTACAAATGCTTTTTGACAGGCGCCTGCCGCAATAGGTCGTGTGAACCAAAACCCGATTAATAGATAAGAGCACATTCCAACCAATTCCCAAAAAATATAAATTTGTATGAAATTCGAACTTGTAACTAATCCTAACATTGAAGCATTGAAAAAACTCATATAAGCAAAAAATCTCAAATATCCTTGATCATGAGACATATAATTGTCACTATAAATAAGAACCAGAATTCCAACTGTAGTGATTAATATTGACATAATAGAAGTAAGTGGATCAATAAAGTATCCGAACTCGAAAGACAAATCACTAGTGATGGTCCAAGTCCTTAGGGATTGATAGATCGAAGTTCTATCTATTTGCTCAATAGATAGATCGATCGAAAAAATCATAACTATACTTAACAATAAAATACTAATAAAAGCCCACATACGGCGAAGATTTTTTGTTGCGGTCGGAAAAAATAGAAGTCCCACCCCTATTAACATAGGGACTGGAAGTGGAACTAAAGGTATGATCCAGGAATATTGATATGTATGTTCCATAAAATCAATAAAGTAATAATAATTGTTTTTTATTCTTAATTCAGTGTTTCTGATTCACCGGTTCTTATCTCTTTTAAATTTAAAAGGGATTAATAAAAAAATTAAGGTTAAGGTATTAAAATGAAAAACTTAAATAAAATTCGCTTTTTCTATTTATAGTTATTTTGAATCTTTCCCACCAACTTCAAAAAAATGAAAAGTTAAAAACAATCAAATGTTCTAACTAAGCTACTAGTCAAAAATAAATAATTATTTTATACTTTATACTACGTAAGATTTTTAGGAAGATAGAGCAAATTCAAACTTCACTTATTATTCTCTAATTACACTAATTTATGTCCATAGATTAAGACGAAAGAATTACACAAAATTAAATTTGATATAAATCATAGGCTGACCCCTATCGTTCCCCAATAAAATACGAATTAGTTTTTTTATTCTTTGTTTATTCACAACCATTAACTAGTTCATCTCGGCACGTATTGATTGTCTACTATTATAATTATAATAAAAGACATTTAATTATAATAAAAGACATTTAATAACCAATTACTAGACAAAAATGATTGGGTAGATAAAACCTGTTCGATGTATTTTTCATGGATAAATGTAGCAGGCCGAAAATAGACAGAGATAAGGGCGGAAGGGCTTTTTCTTTTTTTTATCAACTTCAACCAATTCTATTTCTGTTATATGGCCCAATCCGTCCTATAGATATCGATTTGAATAGGTATCTAAGGGTGCCGCCAATAACTCCGGAATACGAATTACTTTATTCTCCAATATTTAGGGAATATAAATTGAAAAAATCCCTTATTCCATTTATTTATTTATTTTTTGTTCTAGTAAGATTTTATGCCATTTTTGCATATTTCGATTTATTTCTTTTTTCTAAAGGTAGTTAGTGTATAAAAAAAATAAACAGATAATGAAATGAACCGTAAAACTAAAAAATGATTTGTTTTAACAATAGATGTCTTTCACATCCAATTTGATCAATGACTAACCTTTTCCTTTTTGAATGGCAGTTCCAAAAAAACGTACTTCTATATTAAAAAAACGTATTCGTAAAAATCTTTGGAAAAAGGGGGGGTACTGGGCAGCGTTGAAGGCTTTTTCGTTAGCGAAATCCCTTGCTACTGGGAATTCAAAAAGTTTTTTTTGTACAACAAATAAATAATCAAAGGTTGAAATAATCTGAATCCCCCAGACACAAAAATGAGTTAATTGTGTTTCGAATTTATACTATAGAATTTAGACAAATCGAAAAAGTAAGTAAACATTCCCTTTTGTAATGTTTTGAACCAATTGATTTGTCTACTGAATTCGAAAATAAAAATAAAAAAAGTCCTTTTTTTTTTTTTATTTTTTATTTGAAAACAGAATCAAGACAAACTAGAAAGTTTCACCTTTCTTTTTATTTTACTATTTTTTTATTCCCAGGATGGGGATTCTTATTTTCCCCATCACCCCACCATAAACAATAATAATTTTTTTTTTTTTTTAGATTTATTTCGATTTAGGTCTTTCCATTGATGCTATAGAAGAGGGGATATAAAATCGTTAGGAAAAAAAAAAGGCTGTTGAAACTAATTGATTCAGTATATAACTTTTTTTTTTTTTTTTTTACGTTCTAAATCATTATTTTTCTGAATCACTATATATAACCGGATACCCTGCACTTTGACTCCAATTGAGAAAAGCAACCCTTCCCGTTTAGGCAGATATTGGATACGAATAGTGAATAGTGTGACAATTTTAAGTGATTAAAAAAAAAATCCTATGTTTGAGGGGGGGCTCCATCAAAATATATATATTTTTCTAATTCGAATTTAGAAAGACTTTTTTATCGAATTTTTTTTTTTTTTTTTTTTCTATAATACGTGCAGCCCAATACCTAATTGATTTGATCAATCCTAGGACAAATTAATAGTGAAAAAAAAAAACCTAAAATTACGACAACACAAACACAAAAGTTCTAAAAAATGAAAAAAAAAAAAAAAAAAAAGAAAGAAACCCTTTTTGAGTTGTTCCCTGGAGTGAAGTTAGAACTATTTAGTTACAGCCGTTACAAGGTTCTAGTTTATCAAAGAAGAAACTATGAAAGTTAAGTTAAATAAAACTGAAACCTTAAATAATTAAATACAACAACAAAAAAAGGGGCGGAATCTTTAAATAGCCCTTTCAATGTTTTTTGTTTTTAGTAAGCATTCAAATTTCAAATTGATGAATAAAAATCCATTGAAATAGACTCTTTCAATCTCGACGATTGACTAATAATAGGGTATTATGATTTCGAGCAAGCCGCTATGGTGAAATCGGTAGACACGCTGCTCTTAGGAAGCAGTGCTAGAGCATCTCGGTTCGAGTCCGAGTGGCGGCATAGCATCTGTAAAAAGATATACAAAAAAAGTGCTCTAAGGAATTTAATTTATGATTTCCATTCTGTATATTTGAGGTATTCTCGCTTTTAATTTTTTTTTTTATGATATTTTCAACTTTGGAGCGTATATTAACGCATATATCCTTTTCGGTCGTTTCAATTGGAATTACAATTTATTTAATAACCTTCTTAGTCGATGAAATCATAGGGCTATATGCTTCATCAGAAAGGGGGATGACAGCTACCGCTTTCTGTCTAACAGGATTATTAATCACCCGTTGGGTTTACTCGAGACATTTCCCATTAAGTGATTTATATGAATCATTAATCTTTCTTTCATGGAGTTTATCTATTATTCATAAGATTTTTGATTTTAAAAATAATCAAAATCATTTAAGCGCTATAACGGCACCAAGTGCTTTTTTTACCCAAGGCTTTGCGACTTCGGGTTTTTTAACCAAAATGCATCAATCCAGAATATTAGTACCCGCTCTCCAAGTCCAGTGGTTAATGATGCACGTAAGTATGATGGTATTGGGCTATGCAGCTCTTTTATGTGGATCATTATTATCCACGGCTCTTCTAGTCATTACATTTCGAAAAGTGATAGGGCTTTTTTTGAAAAGAAAAAATTTTGTAAATGTAAATGGGTCATTTTGTTTCAGTGAAATCCAATACATGAACGAAAAAAAGAATGTTTTTCTAAATAGTTTTTCCGCTAGAAATTATTACAGGTCTCAAGTGATTCAACAATTGGATCGTTGGAGTTATCGTATTATTAGTTTAGGATTTATCTTTTTAACCACAGGTATTCTTTCGGGAGCAGTATGGGCTAATGAGGCGTGGGGGTCTTATTGGAATTGGGATCCAAAAGAAACTTGGGCATTTATTACTTGGACGATATTCGGGATTTATTTACATACTCGAACAAATACAAAATGGGAAGGTGTAAATTCCGCAATTGTGGCTTCTATGGGCTTTTTTATAATTTGGATATGCTATTTCGGAGTCAATCTATTAGGAATAGGGTTACATAGTTATGGTTCATTTAATTAACACCTATTTGAATTGAAGAAAGGGTTTGATGAATACAAACATAGGACAGCGCGGAGATCGAAACGAAACTTGGTGTTAGTGTAAGATGCCGAGAACCTTTTGAATCAAGCAGTGCGGCGATTCAAAAGGTTCTTACAAATGCCTTTGGCAGTTGGTCACAATTTAATTTAAATTTTTAAATTAAAAAATGGAATTTAAATTATTTTACTTCTTCTTTTTATTTAACTTAAGAGTAAGAGAAGAAAAAGGATTTCTTTGTTCATTGGATAACGAACTCTTTTTAAAATCATGGGATTTCTTTTTGATTTTTTTTAGTCATGAAAACTATCTACAAAAAAAAATTCGATATAATAGCTTCGGCCTTGTCCGCTGATAGTGAGAGAACGAAATCGGGATAAATACCAATACCTATTACGGGTAGAAGAATCGAGATCAAAACAAATAACTCCCGTGGTCCAGAATCAAAAAAATAAGAGTTTGGGGCATTAAATAGCTTGTACCCATAGAACATTTGCCGTAACATAGATAATGAATAAATAGGAGTTAATATCATTCCAATTGCCATTACAAAAGTGATTACTATTTTTGGCATTAAAAAAAATTTTTGGCTGGTAATTATTCCAAAAAATACTATCAATTCTGCAACAAAACCACTCATGCCGGGTAATGCAAGGGAGGCCATCGATAAGATACTGAATAGCGTGAAGATCTTTGGAATTGGTATAGCTAGTCCGCCCATTTCGTCTAGATAAGCAAAACGTATTCTATCATAACTCGTTCCTGCCAAGAAAAAAAGTGCAGCACTAATCAACCCATGAGAAATTATTTGTAAAACGGCTCCATTGAGACCTATATCGGTTATCGAGCCTATTCCTAGAATTATGAAACCCATATGAGATACAGAGGAATAGGCTATTCTTTTTTTTAAATTCCGTTGGCCGGGAGATGTTGAAGCTGCATAAATTATTTGCACGGTACCTACTATCATGAACCAGGGGGAAAATATAGAATGAGCGTGCGGTAATAGTTCCATATTGATTCGAATCAACCCATATGCTCCCATTTTTAATAAGATTCCGGCTAGAAGCATACAAGTACTGTAATGTGCCTCTCCGTGGGTGTCTGGTAACCACGTATGAAAGGGTATAATCGGCAATTTGACAGCAAAAGCAATAAAAAATCCAATATAGAATATTATTTCCAGTGCCACAGGATACGACCGATTAACTAATGTTTCCAAATTTAATGTTGGTTCATTGGAACCATATAAACCGATACCCAAAACTCCTATTAAAAGAAAAACGGAGCCTCCTGCCGTGTACAAAATAAATTTTGTGGCTGAATAAAGGCGTTTCTTTCCACCCCACACGGACAGAAGTAGATAAACGGGAATTAATTCTAATTCCCACATGATGAAAAAAAGTAAAAGGTCCCGAGAAGAAAATGATCCTATTTGACCGCTGTACATCGCTAACATCAGGAAGTGGAATAGTCGGGAATTCAGAGTAACTGGCCGAGCCGCTAAAGTAGCTAAAGTGGTGATAAATCCCGTCAGTAAAATGGGTCCTATGGAAAGTCCATCTATTCCCAATCGCCAGTCAAACTCAAAAAAAGTGATCCATTTATAATCCTCTGCCAGCTGGATTAATGGATCGTCCAATTGGAAATTATAACAGAATGCATAGGTCGTTAGAAGGAGTTCTAAGACACATATATATATTGTATATCCTCTAGTCACCTTATTTCCTCTATGAGGGAGAAAAAAAATTAAAGAACCCGCGGCTATCGGAAAAACTACAATTAGTGTTAACCAAGGAAAATAATTCATGGTAAAGACAAGATACACTTGGCCCAGAAAAACCCGTGCTCGAAACTCGAAAATAGAATATATTCGTATTTTTTTTTTCTTTTTCGAGTACGGGTTTTTGTCGGTAATCGGTAAAAAAAAAAACTGTATTCAAAACGGATTCAAGTGGGTTTTTCGGGAACGTATCAATATCAATAAGCTAGACCCATGCTTCGGGTTGTTTCATGCCATAAATAAACTCGAACACTCAAGAAATCCGTTGGACAGGCGGATTCACATCGCTTACAACCAACACAGTCCTCTGTTCTTGGAGCAGAAGCAATTTGCTTTGCTTTACATCCGTCCCAAGGTATCATTTCTAATACATCCGTGGGGCAAGCTCGTACACATTGAGTACACCCTATACATGTATCATAAATCTTTACTGAATGTGACATTGGATCTATCTATTTTTGTTTTGAACTTTTTAATTTTCGATCTAGTCAATTTTTAAATGTCATATTTAAACACCAGATGAATCAATGATTTACCAGAATTTTGCTAATTAATCCACTTCTGGATCAAGGGAACAAAGATACTTTGATTTCTTACAGTTTCACAAACAGGATCGAAATTAGGGCATATTAAATATCCTAAATTGAATTGAGGAATATTATATTATGATTTAGAAATACTACTTATTCAACAAAGTCGATTGATTGATACGCGTCGATTTTCTGTTACGATAAATTGACGAAACAATAGCTGATCCGATAGCTGCTTCAGCGGCTGCAATAGCTATAACAAAAATTGAAAAAATATCTCCTTTTAATTGTCGACTATCAAAAAAATCAGAGAATGTTACAAAATTGATATTAACTGCATTTAGTATAAGTTCAAGGCACATCAAGGCCCGAACCATATTTCGGCTCGTAATCAAGCCATAGATGCCAATCGAAAATAAATAGGCACTCAAAACAAGTACATGCTCGAGCATCATTAACCAACTCCGTACCAATTTCGATTCATTTCAATCTGAACAATAATAATAATGCAAGTGATTTGGTTGTTTAGAATATACCAGGTACGGAACAAAAGAATCTATTTGGTAATAGATCGAATAAAAAAAATTCTATTTTGATTTTCTATTGATCTGTGAATAGTATTCAACTATACTTTACAAGAATTTCAGGGAAATGAATGTGATAACACATAATGAATGTGATAACACATAATGAATGTGATAACACATAAAAAGTAGAATTGGGATTGCTGTTCCTAGTTATAAAGATTTGTTATTGACGCGCCACGGCAATTGCACCTATTAAAGCAACTAAAAGAATTATTGAAACGAGTTCAAATGGAAGAAAAAAGTCTGTTGATAAATGAATTCCAATTTGTTGACTATTACTTATCAAATCTTGTTCAATAATCTGGTTGGCTCGTGTAGTCCAAATAATCCCGTACCACGATGTATCGAGAATAGTAGTGATTAGCGAAAAAAAAATACTTGTACAAACCAGAGAAGTAAGACCATCGCCAATAGTCCAAAGATTCAACTGAAAATCTTTGGAATAGTCTGAGCCGTTCATGAACATTACAGCAAATATGATTAAAACATTTACAGCTCCCACGTAAATAAGGAGTTGCGCGGCAGCTACAAAATGGGAATTTGATAGAATATAGAATAATGATATACAAACAAGAACCAATCCCAAGGAAAAGGCAGAATAAATTGGGTTGGTAAATAATACCACTCCCAGACCTCCTAATATAAGACCCGATCCCAGAAAAACTAAAAGAAAATCGTGTATTGGTCCAGGCAAATCCATTATATTAAAATAGGAGATAAATAAATCGAAATCTTTTTCATGACCTTATTGAGCCGACCAGGAAAAATTATTTATGATACATTCTCAATTCCAATTCAATGAAATTAGAATCTACTAAGTGGGAATTGATGCGGATACTGTTAAGTGGGAATTGATGCGGATACTGTTCTGGGATCAATTTCGTTCTTTTCGTTATTCTAAATGCCAATTTGAAATTGAAGCTATATAGTTCGAAAAAGCTTCTGTCTATATATCATTTCATTTCAATACAAATGTAGTTGTACTTCTCATCAACCAATCAAAAGTTGGGATTTGGAGTTATTGACCAAGCAAAAAAACAACCTTATCCCTTTATACCAACTATACCAAAACTGAACCTTAGTAATTCGAAATTAAAAAGGTTTAGACGTTTTTTCGTTGAGGCGAATTCAAGACTGTTCGAATTGTAAAATCGTCAATTACTGACATTGGTAAACGACCTAAAGCAATTTGATTATAATTCAATTCGTGACGGTCGTAAGTCGCAAGTTCATATTCTTCAGTCATTGATAAACAATTTGTTGGACAATACTCAACGCAGTTACCACAAAAAATACAAATTCCAAAATCAATACTGTAATTAAGCAATCGTTTCTTTCGAATATCTGTTTCAAATTTCCAATCAACAACAGGCAGATCTATAGGACATACCCGAACGCATACTTCACAAGCAATACATTTATCAAATTCAAAATGGATTCGACCACGAAAACGCTCTGATGGGATTAATTTTTCATAAGGATATTGAATAGTTACAGGTAAACGATTTGCTTGGGATAAAGTAATCATGAAACTTTGACCAATGTACCTTGCAGCTCGTATTGTTTGTTGACCATAATTCATGAAACCGGTTACCATAGGGAACATATTGTGAATATCTATGAATGTTTTGAGTTTATTTCTTTCTCTTGTTTGAGACAAGTAGCGAATATTGTATTCCTTTTTTTCTTTATCTTTATAGCGAAAGGAGTTGGGAAGAAGTTGTTAATAATAGATTACCGAGAGAAATAGGTAAAAGAAATTTCCAGCCAAGATTTAATAGTTGGTCCATTCTTAGTCTCGGTAAAGTCCACCTTGTTGCAATAGGAATGAACAAGAACAAATAAGTTTTAGCTAATGTAATAAAGATACCAATTGTCGTTCCAAAGATTCCATCCGCTTTATTTATTTCAACCAGCCCAGGAACAAATATGTATGGAATGGAAAGATTCGAACCTCCCAAGTAAAGAACTGTTACAAATAATGAGGAAACTAGTAGATTTAGATAGGAAGCAACGTAAAATAAACCAAATTTGATTCCTGAATATTCGGTTTGATAACCGGCTACTAATTCTTCTTCCGCTTCTGGTAAATCAAAAGGTAATCTCTCGCATTCCGCTAGGGAAGAAATTAGAAAAACGATAAACCCTATAGGTTGACGCCACAAATTCCACCCCCAAAAACCATATTTTGATTGCGCCACAACTATATCAACTGTACTTAAACTGTTAGATAATCATAGTCGGTGGTAACATTACGGTTTCCATCGCTATTACAAAACCGTACATGAGATTTTCACCTCATACGGCTCCTCAGGGCCACAAATAAATGTAAGGACCGGACCGGTATTAGTTATTTTGATTTTGATATGGTTATAGGATGGATAAAGTCAAAATCTAGCGGAGGATCCCCAATTATACCACTGGAATTCTGTCTGCTCTAAGGATAAAAAAACAGTATTTCTGAATTAATCTCATCCTTTACGAATTTCAAATTTTCTGTGTTGAGTAATAACTTAATCAACCCTTCAATAAAATACTCTTGTAGAAATATCACTCGATATTTCAACCCATCCTTTTATTTTCGATTACGAAAAAGAATTCGCCATTACACTAGTTCATGAATCATGACACGAATTTGATTTCTATCAATATATGAAAGAAAGGATTCTTTTAGATTGTAATTGTATTTTTTCTATTTTTTATTGTATATTGTAATTGTATTTTTTTTTTTTTTCTATTTTTTTGTTCCTCTTCTTCTTTCTGAGAGAAAATGGGGCTTAAAAGGGGGTAAAGGATTATTTCGTTCCTGATAGTTATTTCTTTAACTGGCGGATAGGAGCATGCTCTGGATCGGAATTGTGGGGAGTACTGCCTGATCGTTTCTACCAACTTAAAGCCCCAATTAGTATTCTTTTATGTTATTCTTTTATGTTATGCAGAAGTATCCTTTTAGATAATTGACATAATCTACATTACTAACCCGTTGTGTGTATTTTGGTGTTCCTTCCTATCCCCCCGCTTTGCGTTTTCAACCCCCTATTCAACCCCCCTAATATATCTAATATATATTGTAATACATACAATAGCTAATGAAAAATGAAAATTCTATAGGGTTGGTCTTTTAAGCCCGCTTCAAGCTAGGATGATCAATCGACCTGTCTTGGGGTAAGGGCTTCCTCCACTTTTACTTTTGTTTACTTATCCTTAACGCTTGTACATAGGAAATGAGACTTAATCCACGTTTACTGCGAATTTCGAAGGTGTTTTCTTTCACTCATATATAACTATCTAATTTCTTTTATTAACCTAAAGAGTCAATAAATGAATAAAAAAATGAGGATTTCTATTCAAGTTCTTTTTTTTTCTAGAACGAAAAGCTTAGGTTTTAGCGAATCACACGTAGAGATATTGATAAAACACATAAAGTTAATGGTATTTCATAACTAATCGATTGAGCAGCAGCTCGCAGACCACCTAAAAAGGAATATTTATTATTTGATCCATATCCTGACATAAGAAGTCCAATCGGGGCAATACTTGAAATGGCAATCCATAAAAAAATACCGATATTGAGGTCAGCTAAAACAAGGTTATAACTAAAAGGAATTACTGAATAACTTAGTAGAATTGCTATGACTGCTATAGATGGACCAATACTGAATAAACTACTATTTCCTCTAGATGGAAGAAGGTTTTCTTTGAAAAGGAGTTTTGTCCCATCGGCTAAAGCTTGAAGAATTCCCAAAGGGCTGGCGTATTCAGGCCCAATACGCTGTTGTATTCCTGCAGATATTTCTCTTTCTAACCACACAATTACTAGGACACCGATTGTGATTGCCAATACATAAATCGAAATAGGGGCAAGCACCCATAGGATCCCATAGACCTCTTGTAGGGATTCCAATCGGGAAAAAGAATTGATATCTTGTACTTCGGGTGTAGCAATTATCATTTCAACGATCAACTTCCCCCATAATGATATCTATACTACCTAATATCGTCATAATATCAGCCAATTTCATTCTTTTAACTAACTGAGGAAGAATTTGCAAATTGATAAAACCCGGTGGACGAATTTTCCATCTCCAAGGAAACCCACTTTGATCCCCTATCAGAAAAATTCCCAATTCTCCTTTTGGGGCTTCTACTCTCGCATAAAGTTCTTGTTTTGTCAATTCAAAGGTAGGAGAAGGCTTTTTACTAATGAATCTATTTTCAAAATCATTCCGTTCTGGATCGCTTTCTCTATCAAAGCAGCGGATTTCTAAATTTTCATAGGGGCCTCCCGGAATTCCTTCTAAAGCCTGTTGAATTATTTTTACAGATTCCGTCATTTCACCGATTCGGACTAAATAACGAGCTAAGGAATCCCCTTCTTTTTGCCACTGGACTTCCCAATCAAATTCGTCATAACACTCATAATGATCAACTTTACGAAGATCCCATTCTATTCCAGACGCTCGTAGCATTGGTCCTGATAAACCCCAATTTATTGCTTCTTCTCCACCAATAATGCCTACTCCTTCAACTCGTTCTAAAAAAATGGGGTTTCGCGTAATAAGTTTTTGATATTCAGCAACCCCTGTTAAAAAATAATCGCAGAAATCCAAACATTTATCTATCCAACCATAGGGTAAATCAGCTGCTACTCCTCCGATACGAAAATAATTATGCATCATTCTCATACCGGTGGCAGCTTCGAACAGATCATATACTAATTCTCTTTCTCTGAAAATATAGAAGAAAGGAGTCTGTGCACCAATATCTGCCATAAAAGGGCCAAGCCATAACAGATGGGAAGCTATACGACTCAACTCCAACATAATTACTCTGATATAGCTGGCCCTTTTAGGTACGCGAATATTTCCCAACAGTTCTGGTCCATTTACAGTTATTGCTTCTGTGAACATAGTAGCTAAATAATCCCAACGGGTTACATAAGGCAGATATTGTATAATTGTTCGGTTTTCCGCAATTTTTTCCATCCCTCTGTGTAAATAACCCAATATTGGTTCACAGTCAATAACATCTTCACCGTCTAGAGTAACGATGAGACGAAGAACCCCATGCATTGACGGGTGGTGAGGTCCCATATTGACTATCATAAATTCTTTTTCTTTTTCTGTAGCTAGTATACTCATAGGTTTTTCCTCGATTCATTCTTACATGAATTGTTGAAAACAACAAGAAGTTCATCAACAGTCAAAATCAAATAATTCGAAATTGTTTTTCAAATTTAAAATTAACGATTTTTTGACTCCCGGATATTCAACTTACTAATTAATTCTTTATAACGTACTCTATTTTTCTTTGACAAATAAGCTAGTAGACGTTGGCGTTTTTCCAAAATTTTACGTAGACCCCTTTGAGATGAATAGTCTTTTCTGTGCAATTCTAAATGTGAAGTAAGTCTCCGGATCTTGTTGGTGAAACGAAATACTTGAAATTCAACCGATCCGCTGTTTTTTTCTTTTTTTTCTTGAACCCTAACTGAGATGAATGCATTTTTTACCATAAAACGAAACCCCTCTCCCTTCCTTTTTTAAGATGAATTTTACTGATCAGTAATAATAATACTAGTTACTTCAATTTGATATACACAATAATCTTAAGTTCGTTATGAACTTGCTAGAAAATCAATATCAATAATCAATCCAATTTTCAATTTGATTAGGCATCTAAAAGGATGGATATTTCGGCAAAAGAGAAAAATTTGGACCTAAAAAAAAGAGTTTCTTGATTCATTTATGGATCTAATTAAAATGTTCGCCATTAATTTGGTATCTTGTATCAGACTGGAATGGAAGACAAGACATGTATACATTTCTTTGTTTTCATATCCCAAAATGGGACATGATAGATAGGAAAAGCACACTATTAACGAATTTTCAATCGTGGATACATATGGACCCTTACCATACTGAAACGACTCCCATTATTGGTATTAAACCAATACCGATTCATACAAATTAAATCTTCTAATCGAGAATTGGCCCAAATAAAGAACTTTAATTGAATTAGTTGATTTTTCTCTCGAGCAAGATTTTTGTTTTTATCCAAAACGCGGCCGCCGCCCTTTCCGTTATTAAAAAATACTGGATTTTTCTGCATACCATTTTGATTCTTCGAATTGAAACAAATTAGGGTTCTTAATTCTCTACGACGTTTAGGGAGTAAAATAGTTTCAGGAACAAGCAAATCATAATGATTTTTGTTTCTATTTCCAGTCATTTTTTGATGTTTTGCAATGAATTCATCAAAATCTTTTTTATCAACATAGCCCTTTTCTTGGTATCTTTTAGTAATTTTGCGCTTATTCTTATGAACCAATGCAATACCTACGATTTGATATAGAAAAAATTGTCCATCATTTTTTACAGACAAACGACGGGGTTCGATAATAAGCATTCCCCCTTTCGTCAATTCTTTAAGATCGAAATTCTTCTTAGTGATCAAAATAGGCAGACTCATTTCTCCCCCTTGAATAGAGGCTATAGTAACGTCGCTAGGATTTATTAGTCGAACCAGCTGACAATATACTTTCATATCATTGAGTATTTTTTCTCTGAAAGAAACAGCACCCCTCCATCGCAACTGCAAACACAAATATCTTTTTAGGAATAAATCGAGCTGTACTTCGGTTTCTCTTTTGGATTGCTTTTTCTTTATACGGGTTTTCATGTCCGATCCCGTATAATTTTCTTCACCATCTTTTTCTTGGTTTGAGAGAACTGATCCAAGAATTACTTGCTTTTGTGCATCCGATCTCGGAGTTCCTTGGTCTGCGAGTTCGTTTTCTTCTTTACTTTGATTCGATAATTCAAAATATTCTTTTTGAGTAGGTGATATAAAAAGATCCGCCTCTTTCTTTCCGGTTCTATTTTTCTTACTATTTCCATTAAAATTGAAAAGAAGTAATTTGATTGGTATAATCCAGGGTTTCGTTCTATATGCATTAAAAAGTAGTACAAATTCTGGGAAGAACCAAGATTCTGGGTTTGATATAGGACAACTTAGTATTTCTTCATTCATTCCCATCCAATCACAAAAGAACCCCTTTTGAGTGGATGGGTTAATTTCTTCATCTTGATGAATTCTAAGGTAAAAGGGGACTCTGTTATTAATTGCATTAATTTTTTGATAATTATTGGACCCAATCCTAGTATTTTGATTACTGCTGGTACCAGTATCCATATCAACCCAGGCTTCCATATTGGCCTTATTTCTAAGACAAAAATTAAGAATTCTCCAATCAAAATATTTTCTATACAAGAATTTTTCCATATCCATAATATAATCTTCCCCTATATAATTATTGATAGAGATACTTCCCAGCATAGCCAACAATTTTACTTTCGTTCTATTGTAATTAGAATAATACTCTTCTTTATTATTTACTTGGACTAGTGATCTATCAATATACGAGTCTTTCTTATCTTCATAATTAAGCGATTTATATGATAAAAGATCATATCTATAGTGTTTTTTAAAATTCGATTTTTGATTACGTAATAGGTCTGCTTCAAAAAAATGTTGTTTTTCGTAATGAGTTAATCCATTTTTTTCATACGAATCTCTTTTAATTAAATCTTTATTTTGAGCCATACAGTGTTGATTGGCTCTATTTCGCCATTCTTGTGGTACTAATCTAGCCCATTTAATCCGAGATAAATCATATTGATAATGCCCGCTTAAACAGTGTTTTCGTGTATTCCTTCCAAAATTCCAAAGGGGTTTATGTCTTAATTGGTAATTAAAGATTCCGTGTTTTTCAAAAAAATCTTTTATTTCATTCTTAAGAAATAGAGATGTTCCGTGATATTGAAGAACGGGTCTTAAATTATAAAAGTTCAAAATTGGGACTTGTAATAATTTGTAAAATACATATGCTTGTGATTGTGAAAAAGACAATAAATTACAAGAAATCTTTGAATTCTTATTACTAGTCTTAGAAATCGATTTTTGGATAGTCGAAATAATTCTATTTTTATTTGTTTTATTAATTCTTTCGGGATTTGCTTCATTATTGTGGATGTTTTTCTCAATAATTTTCATTTGTTTTCTTGTTGATTCACGAAAAGGTTTTGTATTGATTCTTGGAATAGTAAGGGTAGATATAAAAATATTTCTGTATATCTTTTCAATGCCAAATTTTAGAAACAAATAGGATTTACGGATTAATCGAGCGTTTCTTTTTTTTAATATCCGCCAAATCCTTTTTGATGGGTCTAATCTTTTAACAGAATAAGTTGGTTTGTTCGAACTAATATTTGTTTCTTGAGTTAGCGATCCTTTTTTCTTTTCTTTTGTAATTTTATATATTTTATTTCGGATTCTGCTTGTTCTATTAGTCAGATCTTTCATTTTTTTTTCAGTCCGGGATAATTTCGTCCAATCCATAGATAAAATTTCAATAGACGGTTCGTGAATCATCTGCTTACTGATTATCGAATTTTTTTGAGTTTCCCTCAATTTCTCGATTTCTCTCAAGTTTATTTTTGAAAGTTCTTTTATTTTTCCTTCTTTAAAATCCCTTAAAACTATAAAAGACTTAGTTTTCAATTTTCGAATTTTTTTTTTTAGTTCTTTAAAAATGGGTTCAAAAAAGGAACGTCGTTTTTGGGGAGAACCGAACGGCATGTCAGTTTCCAGCCCCAAAATTGTTAAAAAACAAAAATCAGTTTCGTGTTCACTTTTTGGATCTTTATGAGAGGATTGTATCGTAGATCCGTGCCAGGGTTTCAGGTGAAAGGGGAATAGGATCTTTAGCTGAATACCTTCTATTAACCAGTTTTTCGGAAATTCTGTTTCAGATAAATTAACACCACTATAAGTGCATTTAACATAAATTTCACGATTCCAATCCTTAAAATCCTCGGACCACTCGGGATCTTGGAATAATAGTATGCGAACCACATTTTTAGCTATTATCAATAACGGTAATACAATATATTTTCTAAGAATCGATTGGATTACTAACATAGAACTTCTTAGTATTCGAGTAAGTAAACGCTTATCCCAGCTTTCTGCTTGTTTTATACGTACCATTGCTTGTCTTTGGTATCTTTCGCCTTTGAGCTTCTTTTTTTCTTTTTTATCCAATTTTCTTGTCTTTGCGTTTGTATAATCAGAAAGTTTTTGGTTTTTATTTTTTACCATCCAATTTCGAAGAAT